TTTTAATTATAATCTAAGAGGCTTAAACTCTTCGCATTTTTTATGCTAAATTAAAGGTTGGCATAGAAAACTTCAGTGCAAAAGAAATTATTTACCATCCTTAAAAAATTGTAAAAGCAGAATATTGCATAAAATTTAGAATTTTAAGGAAAACTTACAATGAAATGAAAAAATATAATTTAATAATAAGAGACCCTGTCGTAGGGTTCGCCAAAAACGCTTTAATTAACCTTCCTGTACCAGCATCAATCTCACTATTGTGAAACAAAGGTTTCATAATATCAATAACATTGGTTTTACAAATTATCACAGGATTATTTTTATCTATAAATTATGTGCCATCAACAGAAATAGCTTTTGACTCAGTAATTCATATTATGCGAGACATTGACAGAGGTTGAATGATGCGGTACCTCCATATAAACGGAGCATCATTATTCTTCATCTTAATATACATCCACATCCTACGAGGAATGTACTACAACTCACCTATAAAATTCCCAATAGTATGGGGATCAGGTATCATTCTGTTATTAGCCACAATAGGGGCAGCCTTTATGGGTTACGTGTTACCATGGGGACAAATATCATTTTGAGGAGCCACAGTAATTACAAGTATAATTTCAGCTATCCCTTATGTAGGCAAAGAAGTAACACAATGACTATGGGGAAACTTCTCAGTATCACAACCCACACTAAACCGATTTTTCTCCCTACATTTTCTAATCCCTCTAGTAATTGTAGCATTAGTCTTAATTCACCTAATGTTACTCCACAAGACAGGGTCTTCTAACCCTATGGGGACAAACACAGATTATGACAAATTGAAAATATATAAAACCTATCTAGTAAAAGATGTAACATATTTTGTAGTATTAATAGTATTACTAGTAACCTTATGTTTAATAGACCCAAACTTACTAGGGGACGTAGAAAATTTCAATACAGCAAGAATTACAACGACCCCAGCACACATTCAACCAGAATGGTATTTTTTATTTGCATACGCCATCTTACGGTCAATCCCATCAAAACTAGGAGGGGTGTTAGCTATAGTAGCAGCTATTGTTATCATCGCTATTCTTACATTAAAAAAGTCATCTAAAAACAATAAATTCAATCCAGTAAAAAAATTTATATTCTGAGTATTCCTAGTAACAGCAACTCTATTAACATGAATCGGAGCAAACCCCGTAGAGCCCCCATTCAGGGAAATTGGACAAGTATTAACAACTATCTACTTTACAGTAGTAATAATACTCTAAAGAATTTCCCCCTATAGTTTAAAATTGAACGTAACCTTTTCGAAGTTAAAGAAAAAGGGGTATTATTATAGTATTAGCTATTTCCACAATTCTTGGTTGCTCATCAACAAATTGACTAACTATCTGAATTATACTAGAAGTAAATGTACTAGCCATATGCAGAATTTTAACATCAAACTCAAAATCTATAAAAAAAAGAGAAACATCAACGTTTATATATTACCTAATCCAAGTAATACTTTCAATCGTAATCGTAACTTGAGTATTTTACAGAATAAAAGAAAACTATGCAACCAACCTAGTTGTAACGATAACTATCCTGAGAAAAATAGGAATATGGCCAATACATGGGTGGTATATAAAATTAATCTCAAGACTAGAAATAAAACAAATATCAATAATAATTATTATAACATGGCAAAAAATCCTACCAGTTGTACTAGTAACAACAATTCAAACAAGACAAGTCTTACAGACTATGGTAGTAATTATAGTAATAGGAACAATTTTAAGGTCTTTAGCTCGACTAAATCAAAAATTCGAAATAAAAAAAATTATGGCAATTTCTTCAATGAATAACAATTCATGGATTGTAGTAAGAAGGTTGGTATCGATAAGTTGTATGTTCTCATTTCTTTCTATTTATTCAATAACCTTAGTGTTAACACTAAGGTTAATAGAAAAAATAAGAGTAAAGTCAAAAAGACTAATAAAAAACTTTTGACTAAACACTATTATAGTAGCCAACATCTCAGGATTACCACCACTAGCGCTATTCTGGGCAAAAATTTTAGTGATCAAAGCAATAATAAAAAGAGAAATACCATCTGAAATAGCCCTAACACTTATAGTATCGGCTTGTCTTTTAATATACCACTATTTATGGATGACCATCAACGAAACAACAAGAACACCAGAAAAATCACAAATAAAAACAAAAAGAATAAAAGAAAAAACAACTATGGTGATAGTAATAAGAGTAAGAGCACTAAGAGCCAGTATGTTTATAAGTTCAGGTTTAACCAAAAGGGTTTATCTTGATAGGGTAAAATAATAAAAACCAGTACTAGAAAAAAAAGAAGGAGATATCATGAAGCCTATGTAAATTAAACGGAATCTATAAGCCACAGTAAAACAACAACCTAAAAAGAAAACAAAAGAAGAAAAAGTAAAAGAAGAAAACAAAAGATCTCCAATAATCCTATCTTTAGAATAAAACCCAAGAGAAAAAGGAAACCCTATTAAACTAAGACAGCTTATAGAAAAAATTAGTTTAGAAGAAAAAGAAAACCCAAAAGAACCAAAATCCCGAGAATCTTGGTTTCCACCAATATAGTGTATAAGGTTACCCGTGGATAAAAACAAAGAACTTTTAAAAAAAGCATGAAAAACCATGTGTAAAAACCCCAAAAGCCAATACCCACAAGAAATAGAAAAAATTATAAAACCAAGTTGCCTTAAAGTAGACATAGCAACCACCTTCTTGAAATCAAGCTCGTATACTGCACAAGCCCCTGCTAATACTATAGTTAATAAGGAAATAGGAAGTAGTAAATAAAAAATAGAAGAAAGTAAATAATTAAAACGAATAAGTAAATAAACCCCAGCAGTAACCAAAGTGGAAGAGTGCACTAAAGAAGAAACAGGAGTAGGAGCGGCCATAGCTGCGGGTAATCAAGAGGAAAAAGGCACTTGAGCACTTTTAGTAATACAACCAAAAAAAATAACCAGGCAAAAAAAGAAACAAATAGAAGAACTAAGAAAATCAATAGAAAAAAAGCCTCCATAAAAGAAAAAAATGAAACTAAGAATAAATAAACAATCTCCCAAACGATTAGTAAAAACAGTAATAAGACCAGAGTCTAAACTAGAACTGTTATTATAAAAAATAACTAACAAGAAAGATACAAGGCCTAATCCATCCCACCCAAGTATAACAACCACTCAAGAACTAGAAAAAACCAAGAAAAACATAGAGGCCACGAATAAAAAAAGCAGATAAAAAAACCGATAATTTATAGAATTAAAAACTCTGAATTGCTCATCTATGTAAAACTTTCTATATAAAAAAACCACACCTGAGATAATAGAAACACCGGAAAAAAAGAATAAAGAAACATAGTCTACACAAAACCTTAAAGGTATTTCACTAAGCAAGCTAAAAGGGATTGTTAACTCGAAAATAAAACCATTTCTATTAAGAAAATAAACACCAAGAAAAGAACAAAGAAAAAAAGAAAAGAAAAAAAGAAAAGAAAACAACATATAAATGACTAGCAAATTCTTTAGTTCCACAAACTAATATTTTTGGTTTAAACTAACTAATCAATACAAAAAAAAGATAATAGGGTAAAAAATAACAAAAATAAAGTGAGAAACTGAAACTAAGACAATTTTATAATCTAAGAAATAAAACAATCTAGAAAGAGAAGAACCGTGTCTCACCACCACATAACTATAGATACAGTAAACCCCAGTAAAAAAACAACTTAAAGTAATTATTAGTCACTCAAGTAAACCTAAAGAACCTAAAGAACCAAAAATAATAACCTCTGAATAAAAAGACATAAAAGGAGGAGCCCTTAAATTTAAAGAACAACATAGAAACCATAAAAGACAAAATAAAGGGTTACAGATCAACACCCCCTTAAGTACTATAATTCTACGAGAATGGTGATTTTCATAAAGGTAAGTTATGAGATAAAATATCATAGGGGAAATAAAACCATGAGCAATTATCATAAGTAGAGCCCCATAAACCCCCCAAATAGAAAAACTTAAAATACCTAAGATTATAACTCTTATGTGAACAACAGAAGAGTAAGCAATGAGTATCTTAAGGTCTATTTGACGAATACAAATCAAGCTTACAAACACAGCCCCGTAAAGAGAGACATAAAAAATATAGGAAAATAACACTCTATAAGAAAAATTGAGACAACCCACAGAAGAGAAAAAACGAAAAATACCATAACCCCCTAATTTTAGTAGAACCCCAGCCAAAATTATAGAACCAGCAACAGGAGCCTCCACATGGGCCTTAGGTAATCAAAGATGAAACCCAAAAAGGGGAAGCTTAACTACAAAAACTAAGATTATAAAAACTCAAAAAAAATCATTATAGATAAGATTATCATCATATTGAGAAAAAGTTAATGAAGAAAAAGAATCTGAAATTGAAAAATTTAGATAGATCAAAAAAACGAGAAAAGGCAAGGAAAACACTATAGTGTAAAAAAACATATAAAAAGAAGCCTGTAAACGCTCCAGAGTTTTACCTCAACCTAAAAGAAAAATAAATATTATAACAAAAACAAACTCAAAAAAAACATAGAAAAATAAATAATTAACAGTAAAAAAACTAAAAAAAAGAAAAAATATTATAACTCAAAGCACAACAAAATTAGGATTAGAAAACTTCATAGAAAGAAAAGAAAATAAAAAAACCCAAAAAGTAACAAAAACCAAAAGAAGAGAAAAATAATCTCTGTAAAAAAATCCATCCGTAAAGCCCCCGTAAAAATTAAAAATAAAAAAAACCATAAATAAGAAAACTCAATTAAAAAAGAAAAAATCAAGAAAAACATAAAAAACAGACAACAAAAAAAAGACTCTCATTATCATTTTTATTGTTAAAAAGAAAAGAAATAGTTACCCCCCTTTCTACGAACCACATCAACCAAAATAGAAATACCGTAAGCACCCACACTTACAACTACCACTAAATACATAAGAATAGAGAATCAAGAAAAAAAGTTAAAAAATATAATGTTAATCAACAAGATAACTAAAACTTCAAAAAATAGTAAAATAAACAAAGAATGTAAAGACCTAGAAAAAAAAAATATAAAGGGAAGAAACAAAAAGAAAAAGAGATAGTATCATTTATGGAAAATCCTTTTAAGTTCAAAGAACATTGATCTTGTAAATCAAAAGAAATAATAAGGAATAATAACTACAATAGTATGCTCATTCATCTTACTAACTAATCTTACGCCACTTAACCTGGCCTTAACATTAACCACCACCTCAATAGTAGTCAGTATGCTAACCTACTCACTATCTCTATCAGTATTTCCTTCAGCAATAATTCTAATCTCATTCTCATCAGGAACCATAGTGGTGTTTTGCTATTGTGCTATAATAGCTAATTATATCCAAAAATCTTCAAAAAGATTAGTATTTACAACAACAATGGTTGTGTTGTTACCATTAGTAATAACAACAAGAAAAGAAATCACAGTAAGAGATAGAATAAACTTAACTAAAAACTTATCTTCCTCAACAATAATTACTACCGCGATACTAATCGTAATTCTGAGAATAATGTGTATCAACAAAAGAATATACAAAAAAGAAAAACCACTAAAAATGTCTTACTAAAAGGTTTTAAGTGTATGCCAAAATCTTAAAAATACCTCCATCTATACCTTAGATTTCATCATCTCAACCGTTGGAATATTACTAAGAGTAGCCTTCTTTACACTCATAGAACGTAAAATTATAGGGTTAATACACTATCGTGTAGGGCCTAATAAAGTAGTGGAATGAGGGGTATCACAACCCATTGCCGATGCTTTAAAATTACTAACCAAAGAGTACCAAAAATTCACTATATCACGCCTAATAATATATTACCTAGGCCCCCTAATCTCTCTACTTTTAGCTCTATTATACTGAGGTTTCTACGAGTACTCCTATTCATACATCACAGGAAGTATAAAAATTATAGTGATTTTCTCTATTATAAGCCTATCAGCCTACGGATTTCTATTAACTAGATGAGGCTCAAATTCTAAATATGCTTTACTAGGAGGGTACCGAACGGTAGCTCAAATTATCTCCTATGAGGTGTGTTTAATATTCTTAGTTTTAATCATATTTTATATCACAAAATCCTACAGAGTAGAAAACATCGCCCTTTCACAAAGAGGAGTGTGGTTTATACTATATTCTCTACCGCTATTTATCACATGAGTAATAATATGTATAGCAGAAAGAAGTCGTACACCTTTTGATCACGCCGAAAGGGAAAGAGAACTAGTATCAGGGTATAATGTAGAATACGGGGGGGGATTTTTTGTACTAGCGTTCGTAAGAGAATATGGTATAATTATCTTCCTAAGGTTTATCACATCTATATTATTCCTAGGTATAAACAATATAATACTAAAAACATTTTTAATCTGTATTGTATATGTATGAGTACGGTGTGCTTTCCCACGAGTACGTTACGATAAACTAATAATAATATGTTGAAAAAAACTTCTACCTTATAGATTAGCTATAGTAGCTTTATCCTCCTGCTACCTCTTATAGGATTTAGTAGTTTAAATTTATAAACTAACTAAATCCTTTCTAGCCCCTACCCCAAAAGCGGTAAATTTTATGTTTTGAAGACATATAGTTTATGTTAACTTAGCGCCTTAGAGAGAAAGAATAAAGGTAAGCTACCTAATAAAAGGTCCTTTCGTACTGAAGTATAAATAAATATAGCCCTAGATAAAATCCAGTCTGGCTCACACCGACTTTAACTCAGATCATGTAGGTATTCAATAGACGAACAGTCTAACTTTAAAAAGCTTCTACACCCCAAAGTAAACCTAATCCAACATCGAGGTCCCAAACAGTTTTAGTAATAAGAACTAACAAAAACCATTAAGCTGTTATCCCTAGAGTATTTTAGCTAACTTTCTTTAAAAAAGTTCATAAATAAATAAATTTTTTAATATTTATAAAATTAAATATTTCCCCAACCAAATAATTTAAATTATAAAAATTCTAGGGTCTTTTTGTCTTAGGGTGGAAATTGTTATTTTCAACAAAAATATAATTTCAGAAAAAATTATAATAACTTTTAAAAAGCTCCTTTCATACAAGTTACCAATCAAATAACTAATGATCTCGCTACCTTAGTGTGGAAACCACAGCCATTTACAAAAAGCATAGGGCAGAAGTAACTAGAAATAATCCAGCTAAGATTTTAATAAACAAGTTTAAAAGTAAAAAGTAAAATACATAATTTTTAAAAAACAAATAAAAACAAAGTAATAAAAATAAAGAAAACCTACTAATACACTAATTAAAGTAAAATTTACCAATAAATTATAAAGTAAGCTAAAAATAAAAAAAAGTTATTACACAAAAGTTTACTATTAAAACAAAAGTAACCAAAAAATAAAAGCCAAAGGTATGGGGGTTACCCCCAAAAAATTAGAACAAACTAGATACCAAGAGGAACGCACACGTATCACCACATTAAAAAAGTTTTACTTAATATTAAAATAAAAACAATTTTAAAAATCTCCCCGTTTCTAAAAAGATTAAACAAAAGTATTTCTAGAAAACCTTATACAAAAGGTAAAAACCTAATAAAAACAAATCATCACAGAGAGAAAAAAAAAATAAACTATAAAAGATTAAAAATGTAAAAACAAAAGTTAAAAAAAAAGAGTTAAGAGGAAAATTATTGTAAGTAATTTTATAAAAACTCTAAACAAGAAACACCTTCCAGTATTTCTACTTTGTTACGACTTATCTATCAAAAGAGTGACGGGCGATATGTACTTTCACCAAAAATCCACATCAATAAGAAATTCAATTTCTTATTTACTATCAAATCCAATTTCAAATAAAATTAATTTTATACAAAAAAGTAGCTCATTAAAACCACTTTATAGTTTACACATTGACCTGAATTAAAACACTAACGTAAAAAGCAATAACCTGTATGTTAAAACTTAACAGCCGTACATAAAAACAAAAGTGGTGAAATTAAAGGGGGGTTATCAAATTAAATTAACAAACTCCTCTGCTAGAGTAGTGAACCGCCAGAAGAATTAAGTTTAGAAAAAATAATTTACTACTTTAAAGCAACCTTTAAATAATAGGGTATCTAATCCTAGTTTTTAATTAAATTACTAATCTTCTAAAAAACAAAAACTATTTAAAATTTCACCTAAAAATAAAAAGACTGATAAAAATTATTAGAAATAACAAAATTTAATAAATAGAGTATGACCGCGACTGCTGGCACAAACTTTGTCTTTAACTCCTATAACATATTTTTTATAAATTAAACTATTAGAAAATTAAAAATAACCCCTATAAAATAATATTTTAAATAAAAAATAAACTTTCATCGAATAGGCCAAAATCTAGACTTCTCATTAACAAAGAGATATTTAAATAAAACTTTATTTGGTTTATAACCTGCCAAAAGCATTGTATGTTTAAAAGACATAAAGATTGTGTATATCTTAAGGCTATTAGCCAGGTAACACAAAAACAAGAGTTTACAGCTCCTATATAAAATTTACCTTATTTCAAGGGTAAATTCTACAACTCCCAAAGCCGTAATCTTATATAGAATAACCCTAGAAGACATCTCTAAAGTTTAAAATACATTAGATTGCAAATCTAAAAATAAAAGAGATAAAAAGATTCTAGGGGGAACCCCAATCAAAACTTTCAAAGTTAAGAATAATTAGAAACGACAATAAAAATCTAGAGATTATGAGCCCCTAAGCTTTAAGCTTTAAATTATCGCAAGAATAAATTACATAGCTATTAAAAAACCAGGTCGAAACTAGTCACTGAAAGCTACCCCAATTAGAGCCACGACAAAATACCCTTGTACCATTCATAAAGAGTAGCCAGTAAAACAAGAAGGACTGTGAACCAAATAATGTAAAATATATAAAAAGTAAAAGAATAAAAAAGAGGATAAAAACAAACTAAAAGAATCTCCACATCAAATAAAAGAAATATTAAGGAAATAACAAAAAAAGGCATAGAAAAAGGAACTCCTGTGGGAGTAATAGAGTCAAACCCACACTCAAAAGCAGAACTCCTTTCTTCCTGAGAAAAACTTAATCAATGGGATAAAATGAAAAATAAAAAAATCAATAAAAAAGCAATAAACAAAGAAAAAAGTAGATAATCAAAAAACTTAATAACCCTTAATACCTGTTAATTGGAAATTAACCGTACTTAATATACTAAAGAGTTAGAAAATTATTAAACACCCCATCAATAAAAAATAAGGTATAAACAGAATCACACAATATCTACAAAATGTCAATATCAAACAGAACATTCAAAACCGATACTATGAAGCGGACTAATAGTCAAAAAAGAAAAACGAACTAAACAAATCAACAAAAGAACACTCCCAATTAATACATGAAGACCGTGAAAACCTGTTCCCATAAAATAAACAGAAGAGTAACAAGAACAAGAGAAAGTAAAGCTAGCTACATAGTACTCTAAAAGTTGAAAAGAAGTAAAAGTAGCACCTAGTAACACAGTAAGAAATAATGAAATCATACTAGAATCAAACTCCCCATTTTCTATAGCATGGTGGGTCCAAGTTACAGATACACCTGAAGAAACCAAAAGAATAGTATTTAAAAAAGGAATTCCTTTAGGGTCAAAAGGAGTGACCCCAAGAGGAGGTCAAACCCCACCAATCTCCAAAGCAGGGGCCTCAGCTAAGTGTAAATAACCTCAAAACATCCCTAAGAAAAAAAAACATTCTGACAAAATAAAAAGAATTATACCAATCTTAAATCCAGTAGTAACCTCAAAATTATGGTTACCCTCATAACACCCCTCACGATGAACATCCCGGCCCCACAAAAAAGAAGAAAACAACAATAAAAGCAAAGAGAATAAAAAATAAGAACAATCAAAAGAACGAACTATGATAATCACACCTAAGGCAAATCTTAAAAATGAAAAGGAAGTAAGAATTGGTCAAGGACTAAGATCTACCAAGTGAAAAGGATTAAATTTTTTCATTTAAAAAAAAGACTAATGTTCTCCCTCAGAAATGTATAACATTAACAAAGTAGAAAACACATAAGCCTGAATAACAGATACACCTAATTCCATAATTACCAATAAAGATTGAATAAAAGAGCCTAGGAATATAAAGCTAAAAGAAAGTCTAATTAAAGCCCCACCAATTAAAGATATCAACAAATGACCAGCCATCATATTAGCAGTAAGTCGAAAAGTAAGAGAAAGAGGGCGAATTAGATTTCTTAGGACTTCTACAATAACTATAAAACTCATAAGCATAACAGGAGTACCTACTGGAATCAAGTGGGCTAAAAAATGCTTCAAAGAACTAACCCAACTAAAAATAATAATACCAATCCAAAAAGAATAAGAAAAAGGTAAAGTAACTAATATATGAGAAGTAACAGAAAAAATAAAAGGAAATATAGCTAAAAAATTATAAATTCTAATAAGAAGAAAGATAGACCCAATAAAGATATAGCTACCTTTGACAGGGTGTTTAAGCACATAGTCTATCTCTTTCTTAACAGAAGAGATAATAGTAGAAAAAAAATTAAAAAAAGATCCCCTTATTCAAAAAAAAGTAGGTAGAAACAAAACCACAAAAATACAAGTCAATCAAGAAAAAGAAAACAACCTCAAAGAAGGGTCAAAAATAGAAAACAAATTAGTTATTATCATTTAAAAACACCCTATCAAGGTAGAGGATTTCTATGAGATTTAAAATTTTTGGTATAGACAGAATTATCAAAAGAAAAAAAAGTAAAGTATAAAGAAACAGAAAATACACAGAAAAAAATAAATAAAAAAATTATTAACCAAGGTAAAGGTATTATTTGCGGTAAAATTAAGCTATAAATCTTAGTTACGACAAAACTATATTAAATTTAACTAAAGCTTAACTAAAGTTTATAAGAAGAAGAAAAATTATCTCTAAGGACATCTAACAAATAGGACTTAGAAACCGCATCATAATCAGAAACAGACCTAATTTTTATACTAATTGGCATAAATGAATGATTAGAGCCACAAATCTCGGAACACTGGCCAAAGAATAAACCCACACGAGAAGGGTTAGTAAATAATTGATTAATACGCCCGGGAAGAGCGTCTACTTTTAACCCTAAGGAAGGTAGAGCAAAAGAGTGAATCACATCAGTAGAAGTAATAAGAAGACGAGAAGTAGTATCTACTGGTAAAAAAAAGTCAGAGGAACAAGTTAATAAACGAGGAACCCCCTCAGAACTATCTTCAATTATGGAGTCAAACTCATAAGAAGAAAACCTAGTAGAGTTAAGATAAAAAGAAAAATTTTTATAAAGAGGAACAACATAACTTCAGTACCACTGGTGTGCAACAATCTTAAAACTCAAAACAGGAGACTTGATATCTTCCATTATATAAAGAACTTTTATAGAAGGTAAGACTAGAATAATTAACAAAAAAGCAGGGATTATAGATCAGATAGTCTCAATAAAAGTACCTTCTGATAGAAATTTATAATATTTAGTACTAAAAAGAAGATAGATCATCACATAAGAAATAAAAATAATAACCCTAAACATAATAGTCATAACATGATCGTGTAAGCAAGATAATTCCCCTATACTTATAGAGCTAGAGTCTTGAAAACCTAAAACTAATCATCTTGGCATTAAAAACTAAAGAACTATAACAACAACCCCTCTAATAACTTTACAAGACTCAATATTAGTATGAGCAGGAAAAGGGGATTCAATTATAATCTCATTACTTATATTAGAAGAAACAAAGAAAGGTATAGAACGAGTCTCAGAAAAAGATTCTCAAATAATATAAACAAATAAAATAATAGAAAAAATTGTAACTACACTACCGATACTAGAAATAGTATTTCAATAAGTAAAAGCATCAGGATAGTCAGTATAACGACGAGGCATACCATTTAAACCTAAAAAATGCTGAGGAAAAAAAGTTAAATTAACCCCTAAGAATATAGCCCAAAATTGACCTTTAAGTAAATAAGGATTTATAGTTATACCGTAAGCAAAAGGAAACCAATGGGTAACCCCAGCCATAATAGCAAAGACAGCACCCATAGAAAGCACATAATGAAAATGCGCGACCACATAGTAAGTATCATGAAGCCTAACATCCAAAGAAGAATTTGAAAGAATCACACCTGTTAAACCACCCACTGTAAAAAGAAAAACAAAACCAACTGATCAATAAAAAGAAGGCCTAAACTCCAGCTTACCCCCGAGTATAGTAGCCAACCACCTAAAGACTTTCACCCCTGTAGGCACAGCAATAATCATGGTAGCAGCAGTAAAATAAGCACGAGTATCAACATCCAATCCAACAGTAAATATATGATGGGCCCACACAATAAAACCAAGAACACCAATAGAAATTATAGCATAAATCATACCAAGACTTCCGAAAGGCTCAGTTTTATTTCTGTAAAAACTGACAGTATGGGAAATAATACCAAAACCAGGTAGAATCAAAATGTAAACCTCAGGGTGACCAAAAAACCAAAATAAATGTTGGTATAGAATGGGATCCCCTCCTCCAATTGGGTCAAAAAAAGTAGTATTAAAATTTCGATCTGTTAGTAGTATAGTCAAAGCAGCAGCTAAAACAGGAAGAGAAAAGGCTAATAAAAAAGAAGTAATAAGAACAGACCAAACAAATAAAGGAACGTTTGATCAAAGTATGCCAACAATTTTTATATTAAAAATAGTAACAATAAAATTGATAGCACCTAAAATAGAAGATACACCAGCAATATGTAGACTTAAAATACCAAAATCAACAGCAGGGCCACTGTGAAAAATACCATTAGAGAGAGGAGGATAAACAGTCCAACCTGTTCCAACCCCAGAACCAACAACAGCAGATCTAATTAAAAGGGATAAAGAAGGAGGTAGTAGTCAAAAACTTATATTATTTAATCGAGGATAGGCCATATCTGTAGCACCAATCATAACAGGGACAAGAAGGTTACCAAACCCCCCTATCATGATAGGCATGACTATAAAGAAAATCATAATAAAAGCATGAGCAGTGACAACAGAATTGTAATAATCAAAATCTATTATAAAGTCACCAGGTTGGGATAACTCAAAACGAATTAAACTACTAAAACTAGTACCCAACATACCGGATCAAACACCAAAAATAAAATATAAAGTAGCAATGTCTTTATGATTTGTAGATATTATTCATCGTATAAT